GATACCTTTTGAATCATTTTTCAAATACAAGAGTTCAGTATCTTCCCACGAATTAGTGAATTAGGCAGGATGCTTTTGTTTTTGTGTAGAATAACAAAAAGCGGTTCAATCTTCATAAATTTCATCGTAAATGTGAAATACTCATACAAATGTGGGAGAGATAAAGAAGATGCAGGGTCGTTTATCTGCTTGGCTAGTGAAGCATGAGCTAGTTCATAGATCTTTGGGCTTCGATTACCAAGGAATAGAGACTTTACAAATAAAGCCCGAGGATTGGCACTCTATTGCTGTCATTTCATATGTATATGGTTACAATTATCTACGTTCCCAGTGTGCCTATGATGTAGCACCAGGTGGATTGTTAGCTAGTGTGTATCATCTTACGAGAATACAGTATGGTGTGGATCAACCAGAAGAGGTATGCATAAAAGTATTTGCCAAAAGGAGGAATCCTAGAATCCCGTCCGTTTTCTGGATTTGGAAAAGTGCGGATTTTCAAGAACGGGAATCTTATGATATGCTGGGAATCTCATATGATAATCATCCACGCCTGAAACGTATCTTGATGCCTGAAAGTTGGATCGGTTGGCCCCTGCGCAAGGATTATATTGCCCCCAATTTCTATGAAATACAGGACGCTCATTGAATGATAAGAAACTAATCCTCCCTTCTACGACTTCAGATATTCAAGGAATATCTTTACGTTCTGTTCTATATGAAATGGAGTGAGAGGACTCTCATTCCTATTATGATAGGATAAAAAAGAAAATAAAGGGCTTCATTTTGATTCCCCAATCTGGAAGAGATCTTTTGGGGATGAGCAAAGCCAATAGGATGAATCAAAAGAGTTCTGCATCATGCACTTTGTACCGCGCACACCATTCCACGGAAAGCAAAAGGAATGTAGGAAGGAGTGAAGGAATAGAATAGGAAATTCAGAAATGCAAATGAAAGGGGATTTGATTTGTACTGGATCTGAAATGAATCCTGTCTATTACTTCAACGCCTCTAGACTATATCTGAATCTGGGGGTTTCAACCAACTAACTTCGGATATGTAGGGAGTATTAACATTATTTTTGAGTGAAAGGAGGTACAGTATAGACAAAAAAAGAGAGAGAACAGAATCCAATTCTGAATCAAATTCTTTACCCCTCCACAGGGGGAGGGGGCATATATCTATCCATCTAGATAGAGAAATCCGTATCATGATCTAGACTATTAACGAATATGTATCAGGATACATATCGATTCATTTTGATAGATTATCCACGTGCCAGGAACCAGATTTGAACTGGTGACACGAGGATTTTCAGTCCTCTGCTCTACCAGCTGAGCTATCCCGACCATTCACTATGCATCATCCTACTGGAGGACCTGGATCTATGTCAATGAAAGTGACTCAAAAAGCATTACAAAATCTTACCTATTACCTAGGTGCTGGAATTTCTTGGATCTTCAAAAAGAACCCCTTGTTTCTACTTGTTTCTATTTGTTTGTAAAAAGAGTCGAATGAGTGAGAAAGATACCAAATTTGGAACCGCTGACGAAAAAAGAGAATAAATGATTACTTAGGAATCAGGCTTTTTTATTTATTTTTATTGGGGATAGAGGGACTTGAACCCTCACGATTTCTAAAGTCGACGGATTTTCCTATTACTATAAATTGCATTGTTGTCGACATTGACATGTAGAATGGGACTCTATCTTTATTCTCGTCCGATTAATCCTTTCTTCATCTTCAAAAGATCTATCAGACTCTGGAGGGAACAATTTGATCACTTAATCTTAATATTTTAATATTATATTTGATTCTTCCTTCAACTTGGGATCGATTCACAAGAATTATGAAATGTATAATCAAATATGGATTCGGGTCGTGATTAATCATTTGAGATTTCAGTACGTATATACGGTCATCCCTTCTTTCGAGAGTTCCGATAGATAGATTCTATCTACCAACGCAGTCAACTCCATTCGTTAGAACAGCTTCCATTGAGTCTCTGCACCTATCCTTATTTTGGATTCTCGCTTTCTATTCTAAACTTAGAAATCCTTGTTTTCTGAAAACAAGGATTTGGCTCAGGATTGCCCATTTTTAATTCCAGGGTTTCTCTGAATTTGGAAGCTACCACTTAGTAGGTTTCCATACTAAGGCTCAATCCAATCAAGTCCGTAGCGTCTACCAATTTCGCCATATCCCCCCTTTCTTTTTTAGGCCGGAATCACAAGGGGATTCCGTCCCCTTCTTTTATTCCTGTTGGAATCATTCAATTCATTAGATACTGATCCAATATCAAAAAGGTGTCTGCTCCTATTTCTTACCCATCTTCTTTCATCCCTATATGACCCAGTATTTGGTTCAATCAGAAATGATTCTATCATTGATGTATCTGCAATTCAATATGAATGGATATATCCCACATATATCTTCCTCTCCCCCTCTCATTTTTACCGCCCAATCCGTAATACTGGAACGGTCGATATTTATTCTTTTTTTT